ATTTGATCGTTATGATCAAATCCAAAATCGTTGTAGATAGAGTCAATCATTAGTTCCCAACCGTGAGGCGAATGGAATCCGATACATAAATCAGTTACTAAAAGAATGGAAAAAGCTTTTATTGTATCGTTTAAATTATATAATAATTCCTGAACCCGAGAGTTAAGAATAACAAGCTCGTCATTACCCAGAATAGAATAAACACTTAGAATAATGAAAGACATTATGTTTATTGAGAAGTTCAAAATCGTATTCATATGGTCTTGGTTATACATCTTGATTAATTGAACCGTTTCTTTGTGGATTCCTATATTAAGCTTTTGTATATGTGTTTCTGAAGATTCATTTATCATTTCGTCCAACAGGATTACTCTCTCTAATTCTATGAATTTTTCTAGAATACCATTTTCTTGAATATCATTCAAAAGGGTTTCAGATTGTCTCTTATTCCACCAATTAACAGACCACGATTCCATACTTTTTTTAAATGAGAGAGAGCTCCACCAGGTAAAAAATACTAAAAAAAATAAAGATATAAGAGATAGAATGCGAATAAAAACTTTCTTTTTTGTCATTTTTTAATTTAATGAATTGTTAAGGAATCTACCCCACCTCACTTATTGACTCTACACGATCGAATATTTTGATTCTATTACGTACAAAATATTTTTTTTAGTATTTTAATCTATATAATATAATAAAGAATACAGAAATAGAATCAAAGTCCCTCTCAAATGAAGACGAAATAAAAAATAAATAACAATTATTCATTTCATTTCAATTGGTACACGCAAGAAATAGGCCAATTCCGCGACTTTTTGTTCAATTTCTCGTGGAGTCAAATTCTCATCAATATGAATTAATGGAATAGACCCCTGTCCCCTGATTTCCATATAAAGGAAAAAGACAATACGAGTATAAATACTTTCTTTAACTTCGATTCGTATGGCCTGAATATCTTCCATAAGGAATCGGAGAAAGATACGACGATTTTTTCCGGGAAATCCCCAACGAAAAATACAAACTGTTCCTTCTTTTCTATCGAATCTATCATAACCACTACCTATATTCCACGAAATTATGCACCACAAATAGGAACTAATAAAGAGACCTGCTATCCCATAGAAGGACACCACGATTCCTTGTGGAAAAAAAAGGATTTGTTGATACGGAAATAAAGATCTAAAATTACTATCTAGATCTAGATAACTACAAATTCCAACCAGTAAGAATCCTAACGAACCTAAAAAAAGGATAAAGGCCCAGTAGAAATTAATTATTTTTCGGGAGCCTGTTATAAGTTCTATCCATATACGGTCTGATCGCCAATTCATACTAGATTTAGTTGCATTTTATTGGAATTTATAGAATAATCCCAATTTGACTTTCCTTTTTTTGTTTTGTTTACGAAGTAACGCTCATCAACTAGCACTTTTATTATTATATGAACCTTCACAAAAATGGCATCTCATCTTATTCTAGATATTTACATATAACCACCTGACCCCCCATTTCATTGAATAATTGCGTATCTAGTTTAGTTGAAAATAGCTAGAATTCGTTAGCGTTCGTTCATTTATGTTCGTGGGAAGTCACATATTCTACCCTATTTCACTAATTCACTTATTCAATGAATGATATTTTGTCCCGGCGAATTTAAACAATCTTGTTTTTTTGTACATGAAGAAATAAAGAAGCCATTGCAAATGCTGGAATTACTAGGCCCACTAAGGGGACAAAAATAGAGGGTAAATTTAGAATTGTCATAGCAACGATACCTCGATTTACTATATTATATTATACCTGTTATTGTTACATTTATTATAAAGAATATTATTATAATACTAAGTATATCGAATAACCTACTAACTGAATCGAAAATTGAGAACTTAATACTGAATAAATAGCCTTATATTGTTCATATTTCTACATCAATTATATGAACTATATGTATGATAATCTATTTTTGTAGTCTTTCTTTTTTTCTTGTATTTTAATTTCATTTTTTAAAGAAAAGAAAGGATTTATGAATTGATTAATTACTGAAAGATTCGTTCGAATCCGATCCAACCGGGATTCTTAGTAAAACGAAAAGTTCAGGAAGATAGATTATAGATATCTAATAGATAATATAGAAACATAAAAAAAAGAACATGAAATTTTTTTATTTATCCCGCCCGTTCTCGCGTAATAATTTTTTATCTTGCTGATTATTACTTTAAAATGAAAATAAAAAAAAAATAACTATTTGACTGAATTTTGATTCAAAGGAAAGAAAGTGTGGAGTTTAAAAAATTCACTAATAACGTCTTTTAAAAGATTACGTGGTACGATTGGATCAAATAAGCCCTTATGGAATAAATATTCAGACACCTGCGAACCTTCGGGTACTGTCTTATTTAATGTTTGTTCAATTACTCTTTTACCTGCAAATGCAATATAGGCATTTGGTTCGGCAATAATAATATCGCCTAACATACCAAAGCTGGCTGTCACCCCA